TGTATCTCTTTTAGAAGAAGGTCTGCCGCCACTCGGACTCGAACCGAGATGCTCTAGCACTGCTTCCTAAGAGCAGCGTGTCTACCGATTTCACCATAGCGGCTTGCTCGAATTCATAATAGTCTATTCATAGTCAATCGTCGAGATTGAAGGAGTCAACTCAATGAAATATTTTTAGTAAAGATTCAAATGGATGAATAAAACTTCGTTCAAATAGGAATTTGAAGGTTCATTATTTTAGGGTGTCGGTTTTATTTACCTTAGTGCTGTGGTGTAGTTTATGCTCTTCTATAATCGAATAGAATCGAACTCTTGAAACTAGAAAGTTCGACCCTCTAGTTATTGATAGAACTAAAAAAGGTTTCTTTTTTTCATGAAATTTTTCTCATTTATATGATTTCCTAAAAGTTAAAAGAATGTATTTTATCAATGAACACAAAATAGACCCCTTTTTATTACTCAAAACTGACACATTATTCGGACAAAAAATTCCAGGCTTTTGTCGGTTGGGTTGAAAACGGCAGATATATGGGAGATTTATATATTAATTAGATAATAAATAATAATTCAGAGAAATAAGAAGTCATAAAGTTACACAAAAAGTTTTCAAAATAAATGAATCAATTAGTTTCAACGATGTATTAATTTTAACTTTTAACTAAAGATCTTTTATTTACCCTTCTATATTCTATATATAGATATATTCTATATATAGATATATATAGTATAGATATAATAGATAGAAGATAGATATAGTATAGATATAGAAAAACTTCGATTATTGTAATTGTGACAAATAGGTTGATGGGGAAAAAAGACTCCCCACCACCAAAATGAGAAAATATACTAAAAAAGCTCAAGCCTTGTATCTTGTCTTTATTCTTTTTTCAAAAGTTTTTTAGAATTTACTAACCCCTAAACCAAAGAATTCTTATTATACATATACATATCCTAAGAGCGAAGCGAGTTCTAGTTCATATTGATTAGCCCCCAAACACCCAAACAACAGGTTTATTAATTTCATATATTTAATATTAAGAATGAAATCAGCCGATTTTTCGATTCAGATTATTCCAATGTTTCATTTTATGACTTATTTGTTTGTCGCACAAAAAAACTTTTTGAGTTTCCGGTAGAAAGAGATTTCCCTAATGACAACGCTTTTAAGGCTGCCCAATATCCCTTCCCTTTCCAAATATTTTTACGAATACGCTTTTTTGATATAGAAGTACGTTTTTTTGGAACTGCCATTTTAAAATTTAAAATTAAGAGGTTACTCGTTGTTATAGTTGTATGTGAAAGACATCTATTGGTCAAAACGAATCTATTCATTATCTAGTTATTCTCTAGATAATATTCTATTCTCTTCAGAAAATAAAAAAATATAGATAAGAGATATGCGAAAATCGTACAAAATCTTACTAGAAAAAGAAAAAGAGCATGATATTTCATTTTTTCAACAAAAAAGGTTTTTCTATATACATAGAATATTCGTAAAAAGACTCATTTTATTGATTGGTATCTTTATTTGTTGTTCTTTATGATTCACATCTATATATATAGAATCCGCTGTTGTGCTATAGAAATAGAATTTGGTGGGACAAAGAATCCAAAAAAGACCTTCCATTTTTGGCTCTGTCCATTTTTTTTGTTCTACATTTCATTTATACAGAATAAAATACACCGAAGGATTTAAGAACCCATTGCCTAATGAAAACTTGAATTTTTTTTCTAGTAATTGTTCAAACTTGAGGAAAGAATACTCCTAAATTCCATTTTAAAATTCGAATGAAACTAGTCATTAAAGTAATTAATCTGTTAAAAGATACATGGTTTGATAAAAGAAATCTTAGTGATTTTTTTATTCATTTTTTTTAACCCTTTCGATAAATAGAAAAATCAATCTTATATAAAATGTCAGATATTATAGCGTTTCCTAGAAATTTTTTTATCAAATTTATCGAAATGAAAAATAATCAATCAATTTCATAATGAAACTAGTTAATGATTTGGAACAAACTAACTTAAAGGCGAGTTCTTATTGCATTATTACAAGTTTTTTACCTTAGTTAATCCTATGATTCATATCGATTCATATCAGAATCAAGTACTCTTTTTAGTGTAATTTTTTATCCTTACTTTATGAATATAAAGTCATCTAATAATAATTGAAATTTTATTTTCGGTATTTTCAGAAAAATCTTAGTTAATAACAAAGTATTCGCTTTTTACGAGCAAGTTGGTTATATCATTTGCCCAATTGTAACTTCTTGATTTGAATATTTGAAGTATTTTGGAAAGACTCAGAATAAGTAAGAATATAAAATTCTAAATGATCTTTAAATTAGTACATCTCTTGATTTTTTTATTGACTCCTTTTGAAATTGAAAGGGGGTAGGATCCGGTAAATCGGAAACAATTTAATTAAGAAAAAACCTTTTTTTATGGAACAGACATATCAATATGCGTGGATAATACCTCTACTTCCACTTCCAGTTCC